ATTACATTATTTATTTGATGTATAACAATATATATACACTAAAAAAATATATGGGCTGATGTGTTTAGCGAGTCTTCGGTTTTAGGGGTTGGGAGGGGTTAGTTGATATCAATTTAATGTGCATAGTGTTTATGTCCTGAAACCATTAAAAGTATGTCCCCTATCATGAATTCAATTGTCTTTCTTGCATTAACTTGTATGTCTACCTATCATTCACTATATATCTATCTGTCATTCATTGTATGCCTACCTATCATTCATTATATGTCTATCTATCATTCATTATATGTCTATCTATCATTAACTGATTATCCTTTGTCATAGATCCAAGGGTACTTGAGTGTCGACTAAAAGTCCAATCATAAACGACGTTTGACGCGAGTTAAGTGCTGGCTAGCTTCACGTTCTCCCCCCCCAAAAAAATAACGGCTGGCCAGTATAGTAAAGTGATACTGAGTTACGGGTTAAAAAGCCCCTCCCCTCACTAAACCCAGAACCAGATGCCAGTAATAGATAATTTATAATCATGTAAATCTTTCTATTATCCTCCATCGCACAGTACCAGATACCAGTAATAGATAAAGCCAAGTTTAGATTAAGAAATGAGCGTCTAACCACATCGTAAATTAATTAACCATTTATGCAAGTATTGCTGGTTTCTCGCCCTAAATGTGGTGTAACATTTCTAATGGTAAATTAACATGTAATGCATAATGCACTTGAGAGTAACGAATGCTCGATATACATAGAGATAGTACGTACTAGTAGAGGGGGGGTTATTGAGTGGATGGGCAGAGTTTGGGAACAGAGAATATTTTAATTAGAATTTTAGCTTTGGGAGCTAATGGTAAAAGTTTGATCCTTTTTTCTCTGAGAGCTTTAGGAGAATGGTTAGTTCTCAATCTCCGGTTTACAAGACCGGTACTTTGGGTTTAAGCTACTAAAGCTAGTTTCAGTTTATGGCCTTGTTTTCCAGCCATCCAGTTATTGGGATTAGGATGAGGAATAGGCTGAAGTAGGTGATTGAAGCAATTTGCCCGATTGTCATGAATGGATACTCTACCGGTTGGCCTCCGATTCAGGTTAGGATTAGCATGTCTGCTACAAGGGCTCAGAATAGTGCTTGGGTGATTGGGCGGAAGATGTTTCCTCGTTGTTTTGAGGTGTGTAAGGTTGGCACTAGTAGTAGTACTAGAATGGAGAAGACTAGAGCTAGGACTCCTCCTAGTTTGTTGGGGATGGATCGTAGAATTGCATAGGCAAATAGGAAGTATCATTCTGGTTTGATGTGTGGTGGGGTGGTTAGTGGGTTTGCTGGTGTGAAGTTTTCTGGGTCTCCTAGCAGGTTTGGGGTGAATAGGGCTAGAAATGCTAGTGTTGTTAGTGTGATTAGGAATCCTAATATGTCTTTGTACGAGAAGTATGGGTGGAAGGTTACTTTGTCTGCGTCAGAGTTAAGACCGGTTGGGTTGTTGGATCCTGTCTCATGAAGGAAGAGCAGGTGAATAATCGAGGTTCCTGAGATTACGAATGGCAGGAGGAAGTGGAAGGCAAAGAATCGTGTAAGTGTAGCGTTGTCTACGGAAAAACCTCCTCAGATTCATTGAACTAGTGTATCTCCAATATAGGGTACTGCTGATAGGAGGTTTGTGATGACGGTTGCTCCTCAGAATGATATTTGGCCTCAGGGGAGAACATACCCCACGAAGGCGGTAATCATAACTAGCATGAGGAGGATAACTCCAATGTTTCAGGTTTCTTTTTGTAAATATGATCCATAATAGAGTCCACGTGCTACATGTAGGTAGATGCAGATGAAGAATAGAGAGGCTCCGTTGGCATGGGTGTTTCGGATTAGTCATCCATAGTTTACATCTCGGCAGATGTGGGCTACTGATGAGAATGCTGTTGTGATGTCAGCTGTGTAGTGCATTGCTAAGAATAGGCCTGTTACGATTTGTATAATTAAGCAAATTCCTAGCAGTGACCCAAAATTTCATCAGATTGAGATGTTTGATGGTGTGGGGAGGTCAATGACGGTTTCGTTAATGATTTTAATTAGTGGGTGTGTCTTTCGGATGTTTGTCATTGGTTTTTGTAGTTGAATTAACAACGGTGGTTTTTCAAGTCATTGGTTCTGGTTAAAGTCCAGGCAAGAATTATGATTTATTTTGTTTTTGTTGTGTTGGTGGGACTCGTGGTTGGTTTGATGGCAGTTGCGTCTAATCCAGCTCCTTATTTTGCTGCTCTTGGGTTAGTATTTTCTGCAGTTGTCGGCTGTGGCTTTTTGGTTGGATATGGTGGCTCTTTTTTGTCTCTAGTACTGTTTTTGATTTATTTGGGGGGGATGTTGGTAGTTTTTGCTTATTCTGCTGCTTTGGCAGCAGAGCCTTATCCTGAGTCTTGGGGGAGTTGGTCGGTTTTTCTTTATATTTTGGTATATTTTTTTGGTTTTTTATTTGTTGGGTGCTGTTGTTATGGGTGGTGATATGATTTTTATTGAATATCATTGGATGTTTTTGGTGAGGTATCAGTTTTGTCAGGGGATGTTAGTGGTGTGTCCTTGGTTTATTCTTCTGGGGGATTTTTGTTGTTGGTGACTGGGTGGGTGTTATTGCTGACTTTGTTTGTGGTTTTGGAGGTTACTCGTGGATTGTCCCGTGGTGCGCTTCGAGCAGTTAGATTATGGTTATTGTAGTAAATAGAACTGTTGTTAGAAAAAATATGGTCAGGTATGTTTTGATTAGTCCTTGTTGCGAGTTGTTGATTATTTTTGTTGTAGGGATTTGTAGGGCTAGAATTCCTTTTGGCCCAATTTTTTCAAATCATGTTTGATCTGTTAGGTGTGTTGCTATTTTTTGCCCTAGATATAGGTTTGTTTGTGGTAGAAGTCGGTGAATGATGTTTGGGAAATATCCTAGTATGTTGGATGGGTTATGTAAGTTGATGTTTGGGATAATTTTTAGTTGTGTGCTTGTAAGTTTTGTTAGCTCTATGGCGGTGAGGATTCCTAGGATTGTAACTATGATTGCGGCTGTTTTTATATGGATGGGTATGGTCATTGTTTGTGATTTAGTTGGTAGGATGTTTAGGAAGATCATTATTCCTGCGATTACGCTTCCTCATGCTAGTCGTTTAATTGGGTTGTGTGTTTTTGTATCATTTTCGTTGATAGGGGATAGGCTTTGGAATCGTGGATAATTTATCATTACAAGGTAAATAATTCGGAGGCTATAGACTGCGGTGAATGATGTGGCTATTAGTGTGGTAATCAGGGCTCAGGCGTTTAGGTGAGAGGAGTTTAGTGATTCGATGATTGCGTCTTTTGAGAAGAAGCCTGCTAGGAATGGCATTCCTGTTAGGGCCATGCTGCCAATTATTGTACAGGAGCTTGTTGTTGGGAGCATATTATGTAAACCACCTATTTTTCGGATGTCTTGTTCATCATTTAGGCTGTGAATAATTGATCCGGAGCACAGGAATAGTATTGCTTTAAAGAAAGCGTGGGTGCAGATGTGGAGGAATGCTAGTTGTGGTTGATTTAGTCCAATTGCTACTATTATTAGTCCTAGTTGACTTGATGTTGAAAATGCAATAATTTTTTTAATGTCGTTTTGGGTGAGTGCGCATGCGGCAGTGAATAGGGTGGTTAGTGCTCCTAGGCAGAGGCAGGTGGTGAGGATTAGTTTATTATTGTCTATGAGGGGGTGTAGTCGGATAAGCAGAAAGATTCCGGCGACCACTATGGTACTTGAGTGTAGTAGGGCAGAGACTGGTGTTGGGCCCTCTATGGCTGCCGGTAGTCATGGGTGTAATCCAAATTGGGCTGATTTTCCTGTTGCTGCTAAAGTTAGGCCTAGTAGGGGGATGGTTATGTCGATGTTGTTGGATATGATAAATATTTGTTGTATTTCTCATGTGTTTAGGTTGATTGCAAATCAGATCATGCTTAGGGTTAGTCCAATGTCTCCTACTCGATTGTAGATGACTGCTTGTAGGGCCGCGGTATTGGCGTTAGTTCGGCCGTGTCATCAGCCAATTAATAGGAATGATATAATTCCTACTCCTTCTCAGCCGATAAATAGTTGGAATATGTTGTTTGCTGTGACTAGGATTATTATGGTGATTAGGAATAGGAGCAGGTATTTGAAAAATTGGTTTATTTTTGGGTCTTGGTGCATGTATCAGTTGGCGAATTCTAGAATTGATCATGTGACATATAGTGCGATTGGGATAAATACAATCGAGTATTGGTCAAATTTAAAGCTGATGTTAATGTTAAATGTGTTGGTGTTTATTCATTGTCAGTTTGTTGTAATGGTTTCGATTCCCTGGTCAAGATAGATGAAGAGTGGGATTAGGCTTGTGAAGAAGGCTAGTTGTACGGCAGTTTTTACTCATAATTCTGCTCACTTTTTGTCGAACTTTATTGGGTTAAGGGTGGTTAAGATTGGGGCTGTTAGGATGATAAATATAGTTATTAGTGTTGAGTTAAAAATTAATGTTGTGTACATGGCCACTACTTGGAGTTGCACCAAGAGTTTTTGGCTCCTAAGACCAATGGATGAGCTATTATCCTTTAGGGGCCGAGTGAGCCATGGGGTTGAACCATGGTACTACAGAATTAGCAATTCGTAGTGTTCCAGTCTCTCTCGGTTAATAAAGAGGATTTAACTCTTATTTTTAGAGCCACAGTCTAATGTTTTTTTTAAACTATATTTACAGTAGGATCAGCCTCAGATCAGTTCTGGTTTAAGGATTAACAGTAGTATTGGGAGGGCATGTATTGTTATTAGTAGGTGTTCTCGGGTGTGAGAGGGTTCAATTGAGATAATGTGGTTTGTTGTCAGACCTCGTTGTGTTGTGAGGAATATGTGTAATGAGTAGATAGCTGTGATTAGTATGCCCAGTCCTGTTATAGTTAGTGTCCAGTTTGATCAGTTGAAGGTTGTTGTAATAATAAGTAGTTCTCCTATTAGATTGGTGGATGGGGGTAAGGCCAAGTTAGCTAGATTTATTATAAGTCATCAGAATGTTATGAGTGGGAGGATAACTTGCATTCCTCGTGCTAGGATTATGGTTCGGCTGTGGGTTCGTTCATAGTTTGTGTTTGCTAGGCAGAATAGGGCTGAGGATGTAAGGCCGTGAGCAATTATTAGAACAGTGGCTCCTGTAAAGCCTCATGGTGTTTGTGTTAGGATACCTGCTGCCACTAGTCCTATATGGCCTACTGATGAGTAGGCGATTAGGGATTTTAGGTCTGTTTGTCGTAGGCAGATTGATCCAGTTATAATGATTCCTCATAGGGCGAGGATGATGAAGGGGTAGGCTAGGGTTTTTGTTATTGGAGTTAATATTATGATTAGTCGTATTATTCCGTATCCTCCTAGTTTTAGTAGAACGGCGGCTAGTACTATTGATCCTGCAATTGGGGCTTCTACATGGGCTTTTGGGAGTCAAAGGTGAACCCCATATAGTGGTATTTTTACTAGGAAGGCTAATAGGCAGGCTGTTCATCATATCATGTCTCCATGTGTGTGTAGTTTTATTTGGTGTAGGTGTTGGATGAGCGGTATTGATAGGGTACCAAGGTTATTTTGTGTTATTAAAAGTGCAATTAATAGTGGTAGTGACCCTATTAGTGTATAAAATAAAAAGTATGTTCCTGCGTTTAGTCGTTCTGTTTGATTACCCCATCGGGTAATAATAATTAGTGTCGGGATTAGGGTTGCTTCAAATATAATGTAAAATATGATGATTTCAGTAGCACTGAATGCTATAATTAGGAATGTTTGTAGGGAGATGAGTAGGGAGATGAACGATCGTTGGCGGTTTAGTGGTTCTATAGACATGTGGTTTTGGCTTGCGAGAATTATAAGGGGTAGAAGCCAGCATGTGAGGATTAGTAGTGGTGTAGATAGAGGGTCGGTAGCCATTGAGCTGTTGAGAGAGTTTCATCCTGACTCTGAGTCTCATTTTAGTCAGGTTAAGCTAATGGTAGCTACGAGTAGGCTATTGGCTGTTATTGTTGACCAGAGTCATGCGGGTTTTGTTAATCATGTGGTTAAGATAAGCATAGTTGTTGGTATTAAAATTTTTAGCATTGTAGTAAGTTTAGGTTTTGGAGGTGATCTGTACCATGTGTGCGAGATGTTGCCACTATGAGGGCTAGGCCTGCTCCGGCTTCACAAGCTGAGAAGGCGAGTAGTAGTAGTGGTGTGGTTATATATGTAGTTGATTCTAGTTGCATTGGTCATAGGGACAGTCCTACATATAGGGATAATATCATTCCCTCTAGGCAGAGTAATGCTGATAGCAGATGGGCTCGGTGAAATGCTACTCCTATTAAGCCTAGTGTGAATGCAGTGTTAAAGCTGAATTGTACTGGGGTCATGAAGATAGTTGTGGGGTTTCACCACAGTTAACTAAGTCGAAATTAGTGGTTTTTTTAAACTAACTATCTATTCTGCCCATTCGAGGCCTCCTTGGGTTCATTCGTGGATTAGTCCTAATGTCAGTAGGGCGATGATGCTCGTTGTTCAGGTTAATACAAGTGTTGGGTTAGTTAGTTGGTCTGCCCAAGGTAGTGGTAATAATAGTGCAATTTCTAGGTCAAATAGTAGGAATAGGATTGCTACTAGGAAAAATCGTAGGGAGAATGGGAGTCGTGCAGATCCTAGAGGATCAAAGCCACATTCATAGGGAGATAGTTTTTCTGTGTCAGGGGTCATGTTTGGTAGTCAGAATGCGATTACAGCTAAAATTATAGAGAGGATACTTATAATAAGTAGGCCTGCTAGGATCAGGTTCATTACCCATTCTTGGGGTATAACCAAGGTTAAATGATTGGAAGTCATTTGTATTATTTTATACTAAAGGGGTTTATGAGCCTCATCAGTAGATTGATACGTATAAGAATAGTCAGACTACGTCTACGAAGTGTCAGTATCATGCTGCTGCTTCAAAGCCAAAGTGGTGGTTTGATGTGAAGTGGTATTGTGTTTGTCGTAGTAGGCATACGATTAGGAATATAGAGCCAATAATGACATGTAGACCGTGGAATCCGGTTGCTACAAAAAAGGTTGAGCCATAGGCTCCGTCAGCGATTGTAAATGGGGATTCGTAGTATTCTATGGCTTGCAGTGTTGTAAAGTATAGTCCTAGCAGAACTGTAATAAATAGTGATTGGATAGCTTCTTTTCGTTGCCCCTGTATTAGGCTGTGATGGGCTCATGTGACTGTAATTCCAGAGGATAGTAGGACTGCTGTATTTAATAGTGGTACTTCGAATGGATCTAGGGGTGTAATTCCAGTGGGAGGTCAGAGTCCTCCGAGTTCAGGGGTGGGTGCCAGACTTGAATGATAAAAGGCTCAGAAGAACCCCAGGAAGAAGAATACTTCGGATGTAATGAACAGGATTATACCGTATCGTAGGCCTTTTTGTACAGGTAGTGTGTGGTGACCTTGGAATGTACTTTCTCGAATAATATCTCGTCATCATTGATACATAGTTAATAGTAGTAGTGTTAGTCCTATTGAAATTAAGGTTACTGAGTTGAAGTGGAATCAGACTGCTAGGCCTGAGGTTACAAGTAGGGCGGCTGTGGCCCCTGTAATGGGTCATGGACTTGGGTCAACTATATGATATGCGTGTGCTTGGTGGGCCATTAGACGTTTTCTTGTAGGTAGAGGCTTAGTAATAGAACAAACACGTAGGCTTGGATTATTGCTACGGCAACTTCTAGTAGGGTCAGGAGGAATAGGACTAATGTTGTTAATAATGCTACTGTTGGTATTATGGGTAGGAGTACGAAGGTGGCGGTAGCAATTAATTGTATTAGGAGGTGGCCTGCTGTGAGATTGGCTGTTAGTCGTACTCCTAGGGCTAGGGGGCGGATAAATAGGCTGATTGTTTCGATAATAATTAAGATTGGGATTAGCAGGGTTGGTGTTCCTTCTGGGAGAAGGTGTCCTAGCGTAGCAGTGGGTTGGTTGCGCAGTCCCAGTAGTACTGTTGCTAGTCATAATGGAACAGCAAATCCTATGTTTAGTGATAGTTGCGTTGTTGGTGTGAATGTGTATGGTAGAAGTCCCAGGAGGTTTAGTAATATTAAGAAGATTATGAGTATGGTTAAGATTATTGCTCATTTGTGTCCTCCAATGTTTAATGGTTGTAGTAGTTGATTGGTGAAGCGGTCGATAAATCAGTTTTGTAGTGTTAGTGTTCGGTTATTAAGTCATCGGTTGGTCGGTGTTGGTAATAAGATCCATGGGAATATTATTGCTACGGCAATGAGTGGTACTCCTAATAGTGTTGGGCTCATAAATTGGTCAAAGAAGTTTAGGCTCATGGTCAGGTTCATGGTTCTGGTTCTTGTTTACATATATTTTGTGTTGATGGCATGTTTGGGAAAGTGTGTAATTGTGTCTTAGAGGGGAGTATAGTTAAGAAGATGAATCAGGAGAATAGTAGGATTAGTAATCAGGGGGAGGGATTTAATTGTGGCATGGCACTGAGGGTGGGTTTGTTTTCACCAGTCTCTAGCTTAAAAGGCTAGCGCTTTCTATTTAGCTTCTCAGTGAGGCTTCTTCTAGCATTAATGAAGATCAGTCTTCGAAGGGGTCTAGTGGGATTGCTTCAAGTACGATTGGCATAAAGCTGTGGTTTGCTCCACAGATCTCTGAGCATTGTCCATAATATAGTCCTGGTCGGGAAACTATGAATGTAATTTGGTTGAGTCGCCCTGGGACTGCATCTATTTTTACTCCTAGGGCTGGGACTGCTCATGAGTGTAGTACGTCTTCAGCTGAAATTAGTACTCGGATGAGCGATTCTATTGGGATAACCATTCGATGGTCTGTTTCCAGCAAGCGGAACTGGCCCGGGTTTAGGTCTTGTGGTGGTGTTATGTATGAGTCGAAGCTTAGTTCTTCATAGTCCGTGTATTCATAGCTTCAGTATCATTGGTGGCCTATTGCTTTAATTGTTAGGTGAGGGTTTTCGACTTCATCAATTAGGTATAGAATTCGTAGCGAGGGTAGGGCAACTAGGATTAGGACGATTGCTGGGAGTAGTGTTCACACAATTTCAATTTCTTGTGCGTCTAGGATATATTTGTCAGTTATTTTTGTTGTTATTATGGCTAAAATAATGTAAAGTACTAATGTGCTAATTAAAAATACAATTATTAGTGCATGGTCGTGAAAGTGGAGGAGTTCTTCTATAACGGGAGAAGCTGCATCTTGTAATCCTAACTGTGATGGGTGTGCCATTTGGTTAAGGTTCATGAGGTTTTCACTCATAATTCTATCTTGACAAGGTAGTGTAATTTGTTTTACTAGGACCTTAATAAAGAAAATGGCAGAGTGGTGATGCGGCTGTCTTGAAATTAGCTGATGGGGGTTCGATTCCCTCTTTTCTCGGTGTTTTATCGAGCTTGTACGAATGCTGGTTCTTCATATGTGTGGTGTGGTGGTGGGCATCCGTGTAGTCATTCCACATTTGTTGTTGTTATTTCTACAATTAGTACTTCTCGTTTGGCGGAGAAAGCTTCCCACAGGATAAATATAAATATGATTACGGCAATTAGTGAAATTAGGGAGCCGATTGATGATACTGTATTTCATAAAGTATAGGCATCTGGATAGTCTGAGTAACGTCGTGGTATACCTGCTAGTCCGAGGAAGTGTTGTGGGAAAAATGTTAGGTTTACTCCTGTAAATATTACACCAAAGTGGATTTTTGTTCATGTGTTGTGTAAGGTGTATCCTGTTATTAATGGAAATCAGTGCACGAGTCCACCCATGATTGCAAATACTGCTCCTATTGATAGGACATAGTGGAAGTGTGCTACTACATAATAAGTGTCATGTAGGATGATGTCTAGTGATGAGTTTGCCAGTACGATGCCCGTTAGGCCTCCTACTGTAAAAAGAAAGATAAACCCTAGTGCTCATAGCAGGGGTGTGTCTCATTTGGTCACTCCTCCGTGAAGTGTCGCTAGTCAGCTGAATACTTTTACTCCTGTTGGGATGGCAATAATTATGGTTGCTGATGTAAAGTATGCTCGTGTGTCAACATCCATTCCTACGGTAAATATATGATGGGCTCATACGATGAAGCCTAGTAGTCCAATTGCTATTATAGCTCATACTATACCTATATACCCGAATGGTTCTTTTTTCCCGGAGTAGTAGGCCACAATGTGTGAGATTATACCAAATCCTGGTAAAATTAGGATGTACACTTCGGGGTGACCAAAGAATCAGAATAGGTGTTGGTATAGAATAGGGTCTCCTCCTCCAGCAGGGTCAAAGAATGTTGTGTTTAGATTTCGATCTGTCAGTAGTATGGTAATTCCGGCAGCTAGCACTGGTAGCGAGAGTAGGAGTAGTACGGCGGTCACTAAGACTGATCAGATAAATAGCGGTGTCTGATATTGTGTTATTGTTGGGGGTTTTATGTTGATTACTGTTGTGATGAAGTTGATGGCCCCTAAGATTGAGGATACACCGGCCAGATGTAAGGAGAAAATTGTTAGGTCTACTGATGCTCCTGCATGGGCGAGGTTGCTCGCTAGCGGAGGGTATACTGTTCATCCTGTGCCTGCTCCTGCTTCTACTCCAGAGGATGCTAGTAGGAGTAGGAGTGAGGGCGGTAATAGTCAGAAGCTTATGTTGTTTATACGTGGAAATGCTATGTCTGGTGCCCCAATCATCAGGGGAATTAGTCAGTTGCCAAACCCGCCAATTATGACTGGTATTACTATAAAGAAGATTATCACGAATGCATGTGCTGTGACAATTACATTGTAAATTTGGTCGTCGCCTAGGAGAGCTCCAGGTTGGCTGAGTTCGGCTCGAATAAGTAGGCTTAGAGCGGTTCCAACTATTCCAGCTCAGGCCCCGAAAATCATGTATAGGGTACCAATATCTTTGTGGTTGGTTGAGAATAGTCAACGAGTGATTATCACAGGTAAGATGGCTGATTGCTCTTAGCGGCGGGTTGTAGCCCCGTGTAGGGAGGTTCAATTCCTCCTCTTGCCAAGCCTCATGGTGTTTTAGCATGTCAGGTTGCAAACCTGGAGGGACAAGTAATACTTGTTAAGGCTTTAAAACATTCCTTTTTTTTTTGGAATGTTAGATGGATGCTCGCTGGTTTGGGCTTTTAGCTGTTAACTAATATTTTGTAGGATCGAGGCCTACCCATCTAGCGGAGGCCTTAGCTTAATTAAAGTGTCTGGTTTGCATTCAGAATATGTGGGGTAGTGTCCTACAGGTCTTGTCCAGAGACTAGGAGGCTTTCACTCCTGCTGAGGGCTTTGAAGGCTCTTGGTCTGGTTTATCCTAAGTCTCTTGTTAGTTTATGATGGCTATTATTGTTGGAGTTGTTGGGAGTGCTATGAGGGTTATGATGCTTAGTATGGCTAGGGGTAGTGCTTTTTGGTCAGTTTTTTTTCGTCATGTAGTTATGTTATTGTTTGTGTTTGGTGAGATTGTGAGGGTTATTGTATAGCATAGTCGTAGGTAGAAGAATAGGCTTAATAGGGTTGATAGGGCTATTAGTGTGGCTAGAGCGGGTAAATTTTGCTTGGTAAGTTCTTGTAGAATTAGTCATTTTGGTATAAATCCGGTTAGTGGTGGTAGACCTCCTAATGCTAGTAGAGCTAGTATTGCTATTATAGTTGTGATGGGGGTTTTTGTTCACTTTATTGATAGGGTGTTAATTTTTGTGGTTGATAGGGTTATAAGTGTTAGAAATGCTGTTGATGTTATTGTAACGTATAGTAGCAGGTTTAGTAGGGCTAGTGTCTTGGAGTATTGGATAATAATAATTACTCATCCAAGGTGTGCAATTGATGAGTAGGCTAGGACTTTTCGCAGTTGAGTTTGGTTTAATCCACCAAGGCCGCCGATAATTGTTGATGTCAATCCTAGGATCATTATTGTTGTTGTGTTTAATTCATGTGATGTTATATATAGTAGGGTGAATGGGGCTAGTTTTTGTCAAGTTGACAGGATGAGCCCGGTTAGTAGGGGGAGTCCTTGTAGCACTTCTGGTAATCAGAAGTGTATTGGTGCTATTCCTATTTTTAGTGCGAGGGCTATCGTAATTATTTGGGTGGATAAATTGTTTGATAGTTCCATTGTATTTCACTCTCCTGTTATTCAAGCGTTGTTAAGGGTTGCGAATAATAGCAGTCCTGATGCTGTTGCCTGGGTAAGGAAATATTTTGTTGTGGCTTCAGTTGCTCGAGGGTGATGTTGTTTGACTATCAGGGGGGTGATGGCTAGGGTATTAATTTCTAGGCCTATTCAAGCTATCAGTCAGGATGAGCTTGTAAATGTAATTGTTGTCCCAAGTCCAAGGCTTGAGATTAGGATTATTGTTACGTAAGGGCTCATTAGTAAAGGAGGGAGGTTTAACCAACATGTTCGGGGTATGGGCCCGAAAGCTTTTTTAGCTGACTTTACTAGGAGATGGTGTAGTGGTAGCACTAAGAGTTTTGATCTCTTTAGTATAGGTTCAAGTCCTATTTTCCTAGGAAGCGAGGAGGTTTTAACTCCTATAGTCCACTCTATCAAAGTGGTCCTTGTTTATTCGGGCACGTTTCCTTTAGGCTTGTGGTGGTAAGCTTCCTGTAAGAATTGGAAGGGAGGTGTGTCATAGGATCAGGGCTAGGGTGATTGGTAGGAAGTTTTTTCATACTAAGTGTATTAGTTGGTCATATCGGAATCGTGGGTACGAGGCTCGTACTCATAGGAATAGTATTGATAGTGCGGAGGCTTTGACTATTAGGTTAATTGAGGTTAGTTCTGGTGTGATGGGGTTGTGTATGGCTCCTATGAATAGAATAGTTGATAGTGTGTTTATTAGTAGAATATTTGCATATTCTGCTAGGAAGAATAGTGCAAATGGTCCCCCTGCATATTCTACATTAAACCCTGATACAAGTTCTGATTCTCCTTCTGTGAGGTCAAATGGGGCTCGGTTGGTTTCTGCTAAGGTTGAGATGTATCATATTGCTGCGAGTGGTCATCCTGGTATTAGAAGTCAAATGGCTTCCTGTGATGTATTAAATGTTGTTAGTGTGAAACCGCCTGCGAAGATGATTATAGATAGTAGGATAAGCCCCAGACTCACTTCATAGGAGATTGTTTGTGCAACTGCTCGGAGGGCCCCAATTAGAGCATATTTTGAGTTTGATGCTCAGCCGGAGCCTAGAATTGAGTACACTGTTAGACTTGAGATTGCCAGGATAAACAATATTCCTAGGTTTAGGTTTGTTATTGGATGTGGGAGGGGTAGTGGAAGTCATAGGGTTAGTGCTAGGGTGAGTGCTAGTATTGGAGCAGCAATGAAGAGTAACGGGGATGATGTTGAAGGTCGTACTGGCTCTTTAATGAATAGTTTTAGTCCATCTGCTAGGGGTTGTAGGAGGCCATATGGACCTACAATGTTTGGACCCTTTCGTAGTTGTATATAACCTAGTACTTTTCGTTCGATGAGTGTTAGGAACGCTACAGCTAATAGAATTGGAATGATGACGGCTAGTGGGTTGAGCAGGTGTGTAATAATTTTTGTCATAGCTGGGGAGAGGATTTGAACTTCTGAGAGAGAGGGTTTAGGCCTCTTGCATTTAGCCAGGCTCTGCCACCCCAGCATTACCCGTTGTTTACGGGGGTGGTTACGTTCTTCTTTATCTGTTTTAGTTGTTTTCATCAGGTTGAAGATGAGCGTGCTTGTGGTATTGGCTCAAGTTCTCCGGTCCTTTCGTACTGGGAGAATTAACGTCATAGATAGAAACTGACCTGGATCTCTCCGGTCTGAACTCAGATCACGTAGGACTTTAATTGTTGAACAAACAAACCTTTAATAGCGGCTTCACCATTGGGGTGTCCTGATCCAACATCGAGGTCGTAAACCCTTTCGTCGATTCGGACTCTTGGAAAGGATTGCGCTGTTATCCCTGGGGTAACTTGGTTCGTTGATCAGGTTCAGTTCCTGGGTCATGTCCGATAAAATTTTTATTACTTTGGGGTGTCACCCTTTGTTTTAGTACAGGTGGTACCAATCGGCTTGGAGGATTACTTTTTCTCCGTGGTCGCCCCAACCAAAGACAATAGGGCCAGTGTTAGGCTACTGGTTTATCAACTTGTTATCTAAGTGTTTATTTGTAGTTGGCTTTGTGTCTGAAGCTCCACAGGGTCTTCTCGTCTAATGTGGTTAAGTCCGCTTCTGCACGGACAGATCAATTTTACTGATTGGAAAGAGGAGACAGTTAAGCCCTCGTGGTGCCATTCATACAGGTCTTCATTTAAAAGACAAGTGATTTCGCTACCTTTGCACGGTCAGGATACCGCGGCCGTTAAATCTTGTCACTGGGCAGGCGGGACCTCCAATACTTCTGTTGTTGGCAGGAGGCGATGTTTTTGGTAAACAGGCGGGGCTTATGGTTTGCCGAGTTCCTTTTCTTTCTTTTAATCTTTCGTGGTTGCATTCCTGTGTTGGATTAACGATGTGGGTGTGTGTGTTTTTCTTGTTTTATGTCATAGTATTCTCTTTGAAGTCGTTAATTATCAGTGGTTAATCTAATCTGATGTACACTTATGCAGTTAGAGAAGGTTTATTGGCCTTCTTGTTACTAATTCTAGCATTTATTCTTCTATATATATAGAATAATTCGATAGTGGTGGTGGAATGAGGTTAATTTATCATTATAGGTTGGTTGAGTGCTGCTTAAGCTTTAACGCTTTTTTAGGTGGCTGCTTTTAGGCCCACTTAGGCAGCTGATCCTTGAGTTAATATGGTCTTTATCCGGTCTTAGAAGGTTGTATCCTTTTTCAAAGGGGCTGTACCCCCTTTGAATAACTCTCTCTGGTTCACATTGGTTTTGTGTTGTTAGGGTTTGGAGGCTGAGGGGCTGAACTAAAAATCATTTCTCGAATAACCAGCTATCACTGAGTTCGTTAGGTTTATCGCCTCTACTTGGAAATCTTCCCACTCTTTTGCTACAGAGAAGGGTTTGCCCTTATAGGCTGTTTCGAAGTAGCTCACTTAGTTTCGGGGGGTTGGACTTAAATTCATTTTGCCCGGTGGGGTCTAACTAGATCATAATGCAAAAGGTACAAGGGTTAGTCTTTGGTTTTTGTTGCTTTTACGAGTTGTTTCATTTCTTTTTCAGCGTTCCCTTGCGGTACTTTCATTATTGTGCCTGGTGTCTTTTCTATCGCCTATACTTGGATGGTAAATGGTTTAGGTTTTGCTTGTTTGGGTTTTTGGTTGATGGTATAGTGGTTGTGGTTTTGTTGGCCTAGCTATATAGCTCAAAATGACCCGCTTTCGTGGGTGTCTTCTCGGTGTAAGGGAGGTGTTTTGTTAAACTACATTTTGATTAATCCAAGTGCACCTTCCGGTACACTTACCTTGTTACGACTTGCCTCCTCTACTTGTATGCTTGGTTTATTTGTTTATAAAAAGATGGGGCCGATTTTGGGTGAGGAGAGTGACGGGCGGTGTGTGCACATTTCAGGGCCGGTTTCAGAGGGGCTCTCTATTCCCCTTTTACTGCTAAATCCTCCTTCGAAGTACGGGTTTCGCTGTATTTTTTCGTAATATTCTATATTTAGAAAATGTAGCCCATTTCTTCCCATCCCATTTGCTACACCTCGACCTGACGTTTTTAATTTTTTTATTTTTGCCCATTATATTTCCTTCACAGGGTGGGCTGGCGACGGCGGTATATAGGCTGGTTTAATGGCTAGGGATGGTGAGGTTAGGTGGGGGTTATCAGTTCTAGAACAGGCTCCTCTAGGTGGGTTTGAAGTGCCGCCAAGTCCTTTGGGTTTGAAGCTGGCGCTTGTAGTTCCCTGGCGAACAGTGTGTGTTACAATTGTTTATGTTTAGGGCTGAGCATAGTGGGGTATCTAATCCCAGTTTGTTTCTTAGCTTTCGTGGGTTCAGGGTTCCTTTAGGTGCTGGAGCTACTTTCGTGAGATGAGCCTATTTTTCTAAGTGCGTATGACAGCTTTAGTTATTTGTGGCTCCATTATGACGGGTGTCCTTTAATCACGCTTTACGCCGGTAGTGTTATCATTTTGGGTCTTCCGTGTAACCGCGGTGGCTGGCACGGAGTTGACCGGCCCTTGTAACCATGGTTGAGTCAAGTTTTCACTTATTATTCAATGTCTATCACTGCTGAGTTCCCTTGGGGGTGTGGCTGGACAAGGTGTCTTGGGCTAGCGTTATGTTGTGTGCCTGATACCTGCTCCCTGTTATCTTTGACGGATAAGTCAGGGGCATTCTCACTGGGTAGTTGATGCTTGCATGTGTAATCCTGGTTAAAATTGATAGCAAGGCTGGGACCAAACCTTTGTGTCAGTGGAATGTTTTGTAATTCATCTTAACATCTTCAGTGCTATGCTTTAATATTAAGCTACACTCAC